TTAAAAATAAGCTAAATAAAGCTTTTGGGTTCATACCCCAAATATAAAGAAAACTCTTTTTTTTAAAAAATAAAGTGCCTGATAAAAGGATTATTCTGATAGGATAAATAATGTAAATTAAATTACCTTTATTATATTTTATAGAATTAAACTATATCTTTTAATATCAAAAATTAACGTGCATCATACACTAAAATATAATATTAATTATAAAGAAATTATAATTCTTAAAATTTAAATAAATTATTTTATATTTTTTATTATATAAATTCAAATAAAATATTTTTTATTTTTATCTTAATTTTTAGAACAATAATTTCAATTTCTTCTAATTCATGATTTGGATGTTGAATTGGTTTAGAAATAAATCTTATAAGATTTATCCCCCTAATTTCTAAATCAAATAATTTATTAGCGTCAGAAGCAGCTTTAAAATATTTTTTAACTCAATCTATTGCATCAATTAATTTTTTATTTTTTATTATTATAAAAATAATTTTATTTAAAAGTTTTGAAATTAATTACATTATTTCATTAATAATTAATTCATCAATATTAATAAAAATAGGAGCTGCCCCTTTCCATTTTTGATTCCCTAATATTGTTGAAGGATTATCTTGATTTAATAATTTTATTTTAATAACTTGACAAAAAATTACCCCTATAATTTTATTATCATATTATTTTAATAAAAATTTATTAATTATTAGAATTTTATTAAATATTATTATTGGAGCTATTGGGGGTTTAAACCAAACTTCTTTACGAAAAATAATAGCTTTTTCTTCTATTAATAATTTAGGATGAATAATTTCTTCTATTATAATTAGTGAAAATTTATGAATCTTTTATTTAGCTATATATTCTTTTTTAATTAGAATAATATTTTTATTTTTTTATATAATAAATTCTTATTTTATTAATCAATTATTTATTATAAATATAAAACCAATAATTAAAATTAATATAATAATTAATTTTTTATCTTTAGGGGGATTACCTCCATTTATTGGATTTTTCCCTAAATGAATTATTATTAATTTTTTAATAATAAATAATTTTTACTTTATAACATTTATTTTTATTATAATAAGATTAATTATATTATTTTTTTATATCCGTATTATTTATTCATCTTTTATAATAAATTATTTTAAAATAAAATGATTTAAAATTTATTTTAAAAATAATTTATTTATAATTATAAATTTTTTTTCAATTTTTTCAATTATAGGAATTATTTTAAGAACAATATTTTTTTTTTAAGATAAGGTTTTAAGTTAAATTAAAACTAATAATCTTCAAAATTATTTATAAAGAAATTATCTCTTTAAGCCTTAATAATTATTTATTATAACTTAAAATTTGCAATTTTATATCATTTTTTTGAATATAAGACTTAATAAAAGAGATATTTCTCGTTAATAAATTTACAATTTATCGCTTACAACTCAGCCATTTTATTAATTTACCATATAGCGAAAATGACTTTATTCAACAAATCATAAAGATATTGGAACATTATATTTTATTTTTGGAATTTGAGCTGGAATAGTCGGTACATCTTTAAGTTTATTAATTCGAGCAGAATTAGGTAACCCAGGATCATTAATTGGTGATGACCAAATTTATAATACTATTGTAACTGCTCATGCTTTTATTATAATTTTTTTTATAGTAATACCAATTATAATTGGAGGATTTGGAAATTGATTAGTACCTATTATATTAGGAGCTCCTGATATAGCATTCCCCCGAATAAATAATATAAGATTTTGATTATTACCACCTTCTATTACATTATTAATTTCAAGTAGAATTGTAGAAAATGGAGCAGGAACAGGATGAACAGTTTACCCCCCTTTATCATCAAATATTGCTCATGGAGGTAGATCTGTAGATTTAGCTATTTTTTCTCTTCATTTAGCAGGTATTTCTTCTATTCTTGGAGCAATTAACTTTATTACAACTATTATTAATATACGATTAAATAATTTATCATTTGATCAAATACCATTATTTATTTGAGCTGTTGGTATTACAGCCTTTTTACTATTATTATCTTTACCTGTATTAGCTGGTGCCATTACTATATTATTAACAGACCGAAATTTAAATACATCATTTTTTGACCCCGCTGGAGGAGGTGATCCCATTCTTTATCAACATTTATTTTGATTTTTTGGACATCCAGAAGTATATATTTTAATTTTACCTGGATTTGGAATAATTTCTCACATTATTTCTCAAGAAAGAGGAAAAAAGGAAACTTTTGGATGTTTAGGAATAATTTATGCTATAATAGCAATTGGAATTTTAGGATTTATTGTTTGAGCACATCATATATTTACTGTTGGTATAGATATTGATACCCGAGCTTACTTTACTTCTGCCACTATAATTATTGCAGTACCTACAGGTATTAAAATTTTTAGCTGATTAGCCACCCTTCATGGAACTCAAATTAACTATAGTCCATCTATTTTATGAAGTCTTGGATTTGTATTTTTATTTACTGTAGGAGGATTAACAGGAGTAATTTTAGCCAATTCTTCAATTGATATTACATTACATGATACTTATTATGTAGTTGCTCATTTTCATTATGTTTTATCAATAGGAGCAGTATTTGCTATTATAGGAGGATTTGTACATTGATATCCTTTATTTACAGGACTGTCTTTAAACCCATTTATATTAAAAATTCAATTTTTTATTATATTTATTGGAGTTAATTTAACTTTTTTCCCACAACATTTTTTAGGGTTAGCAGGTATACCTCGACGATATTCCGATTATCCTGATTCTTATATTTCTTGAAATATTATTTCCTCTTTAGGATCATATATTTCATTATTAGCTGTAATATTAATTTTAATTATTATTTGAGAATCTATAATTAACCAACGAATAATTTTATTCACATTAAATATATCTTCTAATATTGAATGATTACAAAACTTACCTCCAGCTGAACATTCATATAATGAATTACCTATTTTAAGAAACTTCTAATATGGCAGATTATATGTAATGGATTTAAACCCCATTTATAAAGGAACATCCTTTTTTTAGAAATGGCAACTTGATCAAATTTAAATCTTCAAAATGGAGCTTCCCCTTTAATAGAACAAATTATTTTCTTTCATGATCATACATTAATTATTTTAATTATAATTACTGTTTTAGTTAGATATTTAATAATTAATTTATTTTTCAATAAATTTATTAATCGATTCCTATTAGAAGGACAAATAATTGAATTAATTTGAACTATTTTACCAGCAATTACTTTAATTTTTATTGCTTTACCCTCTTTACGATTATTATATTTATTAGATGAACTAAATAATCCTTTAATTACATTAAAATCAATTGGACATCAATGATATTGAAGATATGAATATTCAGATTTTCATAATATTGAATTTGATTCTTATATAATTTCTTCAAATGAATTATCTTTAAATAATTTTCGTTTATTAGATGTTGATAATCGTATTATTCTCCCTATAAATAATCAAATTCGTATTATAGTAACTGCTACTGATGTCATTCATTCCTGAACTATTCCTTCCTTAGGAGTAAAAGTTGATGCTAATCCTGGTCGATTAAATCAAACAAATTTCTTTATTAATCGACCCGGAATTTTTTATGGGCAATGTTCTGAAATTTGTGGAGCTAACCATAGATTTATACCTATTATAATTGAAAGAGTTTCAATTAAAAATTTTATTAATTGAATCAATAATTATTCATCATTAGATGACTGAAAGTAAGTAGTGGTCTCTTAAACCATTTCATAGTAAATTAACAATTACTTCTAATGAAAGAATTAGTTAATTCATAACATAAATATGTCAAATTTAAATTATTATTATTAAATAATATTCTTTTATCCCACAAATAATACCAATTAATTGAATTTTATCTTTTTTTTTATTTATTTGTATTTTTTTAATTTTTAATATTATAAATTATTATATTATAAATAATAAAAATTTAAATAATAATAATAATACAATTAAAATAAAATCAATAAATAATTTAAATTGAAAATGATAAGTAATTTATTTTCGATTTTCGACCCTTCAACAAATTTATTTAATTTATCTATTAATTGAATTAGTACTGTTATAGGATTAATTTTTATTCCTTATAGATTTTGATTAATCCCCAATCGACATTATTATTTATGAAATTTTATCTTATTAAAATTACATAATGAATTTAAAACTTTATTAAAAAATAATTATTTCCAAGGATCAACTTTCATTTTTATTTCTTTATTTTCATTTGTATTATTTAATAATTTTTTAGGACTATTTCCTTATATTTTTACAAGTACTAGACATTTAACTTTATCTTTATCTATTTCATTACCATTATGATTAAGATTTATATTATATGGATGAATTAATAATTACCAACACATATTTTCTCATATAATCCCTCAAGGAACACCTGCAATTTTAATACCTTTTATAGTTTTAATTGAAACAATTAGTAATATTATTCGTCCAGGAACTTTAGCTGTACGATTAACAGCAAACATAATTGCAGGTCATTTATTAATAACATTATTAAGAAGAACTGGATCCAATATAACTTATTATATAATTTTATTTTTAGTTATTATTCAAATTTTATTATTAGTTCTAGAATCAGCAGTTGCAATTATTCAATCATATGTCATTGCTATTTTAAGAACTCTTTATTCTAGAGAAGTTAATTAATAATACTAATGAAAATTAATTTTTACCACCCATATCATTTAGTTGATTTTAGACCATGACCTTTAACAGGAGCTATTGGAACTATAACTTTAGTAACAGGAATAGTAAAATGATTCCATAATTTTGAAATAAATTTATTAATCATAGGATATTTAATTGTAATTTTAACTATATATCAATGATGACGAGACATTTGTCGAGAAGGAACTTTACAAGGGAAACATACAATTTTAGTTACAAAAGGATTACAATGAGGTATAATTTTATTTATTGTTTCAGAAATTTTTTTTTTCATTTCTTTTTTTTGAGCTTTTTTTCATAGTAGATTATCCCCTAATATTGAAATTGGAGCAATTTGACCCCCTATAAGAATCACACCATTTAATCCATTTCAAATTCCTTTATTAAATACTATTATTTTAATTAGATCAGGAATTACAGTTACCTGAGCCCATCATTCTTTATTAGAAAATAATTATTCACAATGCACAAAAAGATTATTTTTAACAGTTATTTTAGGAATTTACTTTACCATTCTCCAAGCTTATGAATATATAGAGGCACCTTTTACAATTGCTGATAGAATTTATGGATCTACTTTTTTTATGGCCACAGGATTTCATGGTTTACATGTTTTAATTGGAACTATATTTCTTATTGTATGTTTATTACGTCATACAAATAAACATTTTTCTAGAAATCATCATTTTGGATTTGAAGCTGCAGCATGATATTGACATTTTGTTGATGTAGTTTGATTATTCCTTTACATTACAATTTATTGATGAGGTAACTAAATTATTTATATAATATAATAAGTATATTTGACTTCCAATCAAAAAGTTTAAATAATTTTAATATAAATAATTATTTTAATATTAACAATATCTATTATCATTATATTAATCTCAAATATTATAATATTATTATCCATTATTCTATCAAAAAAATCATTTATAGACCGAGAAAAATCATCTCCATTTGAATGTGGTTTTGATCCAAAATCATCTGCTCGAATTCCATTTTCAATACATTTTTTTTTAATTACAATAATTTTTTTAATTTTTGATGTTGAAATTGCATTAATTTTTCCAATTATTAAACTATTTAAATTAGTAAATTTTTACTATTATATAAAAATTAGATTTTTTTTTATTATTATTCTTTTAATTGGTTTATATCATGAATGAAACCAAAATATATTAAATTGAACTAATTAAGGATTATAGTTTAAATAAAACTTTTGATTTGCATTCAAATAATATTGATCTATCAATTTATCTTAAATAAGAAGCAATTTGCATTTAATTTCGACTTAAAAGATAGAGTTTAATAACTCCTTATTTATTTTTAAAAAAATTATTTTAATTGAAACCAAATTAGAGGTATATTACTGTTAATGATATCATTGAATTTTATATTCCAATTAAAGAAATATAAAGTTTAAAATTAAGCTGCTAACTTGATTTTTAGTGGTTGAATTCCATTAATATTTCTATATTTCTAATTTATTTATATAGTTTATAAAAACATTACACTTTCACTGTAAAAATAAAAAATTAATTTTTTATAAATATTTAAAAATAATAATTATTTCCTTAATATCTTCAATATTATGCTCTAATATAAGCTATTTAAATAAATTAATAATAACATAAATAAAAAAATTGAAATTCATATAATAAATCTAAATAAATAAATTTTAAAATTATTTATTTGATAAATATTATAAAAAATAGAATAATTTTTTATAATATTAAATATACCTCACCCTCTATATAATTCTCTTCAACCATAATCAATATTTTTAACTAATTTTTGACCATAATTTAAAAAATAATAATTTAAACCATAAGTTCTTAAATTAGGTATAAATCATATTAAACATAAAAAAGTTCTTAAATTATAAGTTAAAATATATTTATTTAATGAATAAATATTTATATTACTAATTAAATAACCTATAACTACCCCCATTAAACAAACATAAATAACTATTAATTTTAAATTAAAAGGTAAATAAATCATATTAGGATAATTAAATATTAATCATATTAATATTCTACCTCTTACCACTCTTATTAATAATAATACTATTATACTTTTTACTATAACATAATCTTCATCAAATAAATTATAAATATTTAATAAATTATAATCATTAACTATTAAATATATAGTTAAACGAATAGTATAAAATATAGTTAACCCAGTAGAAACATAATATAATAAAAAAATTAAAAAATTAAAATTTCTAAATCTCACTATTTCTAAAATTAAATCTTTTGAATAAAATCCTGCTAAAAAAGGAATACCACATAAAGCTATATTTGAAATATTTATACATAAACAAGTTATAGGAATATATATTCTAATTCCACCTATAAATCGAATATCTTGCATATCATTTATTATGTGAATAATTACACCAGCACATATAAATAATAAAGCTTTAAATATAGCATGAGTTAATAAATGAAAAAAAGCTAATAAAGGTAAACCCATTCTTAAAATTCTCATTATTAAACCTAATTGACTTAAAGTTGATAAAGCAATAATTTTTTTTAAATCAAATTCATAATTAGCTCTAATACCAGCCATAAATATTGTTATTCTAGAAATTAATAATAAAATTTTAAAAAATATAGTATCAACCAATAGTAAATTAAACCGAATTAATAAATAAACCCCAGCTGTAACTAAAGTTGAAGAATGAACTAAAGCTGAAACAGGCGTAGGAGCAGCTATTGCAGCAGGTAACCATGATCTAAATGGAATTTGAGCTCTTTTAGTTATAGCTGCTAAAATAATTATAATTCCAATATAATTTATTGAAAAATCATTTTTTATAAAATCTAAATAAAAAATATAATTTCAACTACCATAATTTATTATTCATGAAATTACCATTAAAATTAATACATCACCAACACGATTTGATAGAACAGTTAATATCCCAGCATTATAAGATTTTAAATTTTGATAATAAATTACCAAACAATAAGAAACTAAACCTAAACCATCTCAACCTAATAAAATTCTAATTATATTAGGTCTAATAATTAATAAAATTATAGAGAATACAAATAATAAAACTAAAATAATAAATCGTATCAAATTTAATTCTGATCTTATATATCTTTTTCTGTAATAAATTACAACTGAAGAAATTAATGAAACAAACATTATAAATAATAAAGATATTCAATCTAATAAAATTGATATTACAATTCTTAAAGAATTAAATGAAATAATTTCCCACTCTAAAAATAATACTATATCATTTATAATAAAATATATTATAAAAAAAAAATTAGTAAATATAAATATTAATAAAAAAAAGAAAGAAATAAAACAAATAGAAAAATAATTTTTATAAATAATTTAAAATGAATTTATATCATATTTTTGATACCACAAATCAATATTTTATTTAAATTATTTAAATTAAAATCAAATTATAGTATAATCAATTTTTAATACTAATAAATTTAAAGGTAATCAATGTAATATTAACAATAAATATTCACGAGATGTTCCTATATAAAAACTATATATCCCATAATAATACTTCCCATGTTGAGTATAAGAATATAAGTATAATCTATAACCAGCACTAAAAAAAGAAACTAACATTAATATAATTATTGATAAAGAAGATCAACTTACCAATCTTCTAATTAATATAATTTCACCCATTAAATTTAAAGAAGGTGGAGCTGCTATATTAGAAGATATTAATAAAAATCATCATAATCTTATGGAAGGTATAAAATTAATTATACCCTTATTAATTAGTAAACTTCGTCTATTAATACGTTCATAATTAATATTAGCTAAACAAAACATACCTGAAGAACATAAACCATGACCAATTATTAATAAATAAGAACCTAAAAATCCTCAATTATTTATAATTATAATACCACAAATAACAAAACTCATATGAGCTACAGAAGAATAAGCAATCAATGATTTAATGTCTACTTGACAAAAACATTTTAAACTAATATAAAATCCACCGATTAATCTAATAATAATTCAAATATAATTTAGTTTTATATTAATTTCTTGAATAAAAATTAATATTCGTAATAATCCATACCCACCTAACTTTAATATAATACCAGCTAAAATTATTGAACCAGAAACAGGAGCCTCAACATGAGCCTTAGGTAATCATAAATGAGTTATATATATAGGTATTTTAACTAAAAAAGCTAAAATTATTCTTAAATATAATAAATAAAAATTCAAATTAAAAAATTTTAAAAAATAAATTATAATACAATTAACTTGATTAAAAACATAAAAAATACCCATTAATAAAGGTAAAGAAGCAAATAAAGTATAAAATAATAAATATATACCAGCTTGAATACGTTCAGGTTGATACCCTCAACCAATAATTAGTATTAAAGTAGGAATTAATCTACCCTCAAAAAATAAATAAAATATAAATATATTTATAACTCTAAAAGTTAAATATAATATTAATAATAAAATAATAACATTAAATAAAAAAAAATTTACATAAAAATTTATTTTAAATAAATTTTCTCTTGCTATTAATATAAGAACACAAATTCAAATTCTTAATAAAATTAAACCAAAAGACAATAAATCACAAGAATATATATATCTTAAATTAGAATAATTTAATAAATTTAAATTTAAATTTATAAATATAAATACTATAACAAATAAAATTATTTGAACCATTCAAAATATATTTTTTATAAAACATAAAGGAATCACAAAAATAAGTATAAATAAAAATTTTATCATTTATTATAACAAATTAAATCTTTTAAAAAAATCATTACCATGAGTACGAATTAAAGAAACTAAAATTGATAACCCTAAAGCCCCCTCACATACAGAAAATACTAAAAATACTATTAATATATATATTTCATAATTTAATATCAATAAATATATTAATAAAAAAAAAAATACTCTTAAAACTATAAATTCTAATCTTAATAAAATAATTAATAAATGCTTATATTTAGAAATAAAAATTAAATTACCAATTATAAATATAAAAATAATAATAACATACATATATTTAATTATCATTTTGTTTTTATAGTTTAAAATAAAACATTGGTCTTGTAAATCAAAATTAAGAATATTTCTTTAAAAACTTCAAAGAAAAAGAATTTCTTTATCTATAATCTCCAAAATTATAATTTTTATTAAACTATTCTTTGATATAACTAAATTAACTATCTCAATAATAATATTTATAATATCAATTATTATAACAACTTTAAATCACCCACTTTCAATTGGATTAATAATTTTATTACAAACTATAATAATATGTATATTATCTGGAATAATTATCAAAACTTATTGATTTTCTTATATTTTATTTATTACATTTCTAGGAGGATTATTAGTTTTATTTATTTACGTTTCTAGAATTGCCTCAAATGAATTATTTAATTTATCAATTTACCTAAAAAAAATTTTTATTTTTATTTTTATTTTTATAATTTTTTTACAAATCTATTTTACTTTTAATGAAAATTTAAATTGAATAAATTTAAGAAATAACTTTAGTGATAATGACAATTTTATAAATATATCATTTTTTAACAATGATAATAAAATTAATTTAAATAAACTATATAATAATCATACTTATATAATTATAATTATATTAGTAATTTATTTATTTATTTCATTAGTAGCAATTGTAAAAATTACTAATATTTATTATGGTCCTTTACGTTCTATATAACAATTTATCAACTAATGACAAATATTAATTTTAAAAGACTACGAAAAAATCACCCGATTATTAAAATCATTAACGGATCATTAATTGATTTACCAACCCCGTCTAATATTTCAACTTGATGAAATTTTGGATCTTTATTAGCTTTATGTTTAATAATTCAAATTATTACAGGATTATTTTTAACAATATATTATACAGCTAATGTAGAATTAGCTTTCTTTAGAGTAAATTATATTTGCCGAAATGTAAATTATGGTTGATTAATTCGAACATTGCATGCAAATGGGGCATCTTTCTTCTTTATTTGTATTTACCTTCATATTGGACGAGGAATTTATTATGAATCTTTTAATTTAAAATATACTTGAATAGTAGGAGTAATTATTTTATTTTTATTAATAGCAACAGCTTTTATAGGTTATATTTTACCATGAGGACAAATATCTTTCTGAGGAGCTACTGTTATTACAAATTTATTATCAGCAATTCCATATTTAGGAACCATATTAGTAAATTGAATTTGAGGGGGGTTTGCTGTTGATAATGCTACCCTTACACGATTTTATACTTTCCACTTTTTATTACCATTTATTATTTTAATAATAACTATAATTCACTTATTATTTTTACACCAAACAGGATCAAATAATCCCTTAGGATTAAATAGAAATTTAGATAAAATCCCATTCCATCCATTTTTTACCTTCAAGGACTTAATTGGATTTATAATTTTATTATTTTTTTTAATTATATTAACTTTAATTAATCCAAATATACTAGGAGACCCAGATAATTTTATTCCAGCAAATCCTTTAGTAACCCCTATTCATATTCAACCAGAATGATATTTTTTATTCGCATATGCTATTTTACGATCAATTCCTAATAAATTAGGAGGAGTTATTGCTTTAGTTATATCAATTTTAATTTTAGCTATTCTACCATTCACTTTTAATAAAAAAATTCAAGGTATTCAATTTTATCCTATTAATCAAATTTTATTTTGATTTTTTGTAGTAATAATTATTTTATTAACATGAATTGGAGCTCGACCAGTTGAAGATCCTTATATTATTACAGGTCAACTATTAACACTAATTTATTTTTCATATTTTATTATTAACCCAATAATAAGTAAATATTGAGATAATCTTTTATATAATTAACAATTAATGAGCTTGTATTAAGCATTTGTTTTGAAAACTTAAGAAAGAATTGTTATTCTATTAATTTAATTATACTAAAATTAATACAATTATAAAAATAATTTTAAACCTATATAAAATAATAAAAAATTTAAAGAAACAGGCAAATATCTTTTTCAAGATAAATATATTAACTTATCATAACGATACCGAGGTAATGTACCACGAACTCAAATAAAAACAAAAGAAATAAAAACTAATTTTAAATAAAAAAATAAAGTTAAATTATACCCCCCTAAATAAACTAAAACAAATAACATTCTTATAAATAAAATTCTAGAATATTCAGCTAAAAAAATTAAAGCAAACCCCCCTCTTCTATATTCTACATTAAACCCAGAAACTAATTCTCTTTCACCTTCAGCAAAATCGAATGGTGTTCGATTAGTTTCAGCCAATCTAGAAGAAAGTCAACATAATCTTAAAGGTATTATAATAAAAAAAAATCAAATTAAATTTTGATATTCATTGAATTTAATTAAATTAAAATCTATAATTAAAATAATTCTTGACATAAAAATTAAAGCTAATCTAACTTCATAAGAAATAGTTTGAGCTACTGAACGTAAACCACCTAATAAAGCATAATTAGAATTTGAAGATCAACCAGCAACTATTACAGTATAAACCCCTAAACTCGTACAACAAAGAAAAAATAATACCCCTAAATTAAATCTAATTAAATTAAAATAATAAGGAATTAGTATTCAAATCATTAAAGATAAAATAAATCTAACAACAGGAGAAAAATAATAAGAAAAATAATTAGAATAAACAGGAAAAGTTTGTTCTTTAGTAAATAATTTAATTGCATCAGAAAAAGGTTGTAAAATTCCAATAAATCCAACTTTATTAGGACCTTTACGAATTTGAATATAACCTAAAACTTTACGTTCTAGTAAAGTTAAAAATGCAACACCAATTAAAACTCCTAAAATTAAAATAAATAAACCAATAATAATTAAAATAATATCATTTTTAAACAATACTATCTATATAAATTACATTATACATTTATGAATTCTAAAATCATTACACTTTTCTGCCAAAATAGTTTAAATTTACATAAAAAAAAATTAAAATCAATTAAAAATTTAACTTTAAATTTATTAATACTCAAATATTTTATTAATTTAATTATAATATTAATTCCTTTCGTACTAAAATATTAAAATATTTAAAAGATAGAAACCAACCTGGCTCACACCGGTTTGAACTCAAATCATGTAAGATTTTAATGATCGAACAGATCAAAATTTTAAACTTTTGCATTTAAATTTTATCTTAATTCAACATCGAGGTCGCAAACTTTATTTCTTATTTGAACTAAAAAAAAAAATTACGCTGTTATCCCTAAGGTAATTTAATCTTATAATCAATAAAATTGGATCAATTAATCAATTATATTTGTTTATAATTAAAAAAAGTTAATTTTATTTTTTTATCACCCCAATAAAATAAATAAATCAATAAAAATTTTTTAATTAAAAATAATTTATTTATAAATATATTTATAAAACTCTATAGGGTCTTCTCGTCTTTTTAAATTATTTTAACTTTTTAAATAAAAAATTAAATTCTATAAATTAATTAAGAGACAGTATATTTTTCATCCAATCTTTCATACAAGTCACCAATTAAGAGACTAATGATTATGCTACCTTTGTACAGTCAAAATACTGCAGCCCTTTAATATAAAATCAGTGGGCAGATTAGACTTTAAATAAACAACAAAAAGACATGTTTTTGATAAACAAGTGAAAATAAATTTTTGCCGAATTCCTTTTAATTAATTATATTATAAATTTATATTTTAATATAATTATTTTATATACTAATTTTATCATTATTTTTAATTTTACCTCATAAAAAATTATTTTTTCATAAAAAATTAAATATTTTATTAAATTTTATTTTTAATGAAATTATTTATAATAAAATAAAATTTTTTAACAATATAAATTATATAAATTTCAAATATTTTAAAAAATATTATAAAAATTTATTTTAAAGCTTATCCCTTAAAATATAAAATTCATAATAAATAAAATTAATTAATTAAAATTATTTTTTTATAAATTTAAAATTAAATTTTTTTCTAAAAAAACTAGATATATTTAAAAACGAATAACATTTCATTTCAAAATAATTATTTAAAATAACTATACAACGTTAAATTTTTTAATTATTTAACTCTTTTAAATTCGAGAAAATAAAATAAATTATATATTTTAAATAAACTCTGATACACAAGATACATTAAATAAAAATTACTTTTTAATAAATATATTTTCAATTATTTCAAATTTCTTTCACAATACTAATATACTATAAAATTTTAAATTTTTTCTTTATATAATACTTTAACCCCCATTAAATATTAAATAAATTAAAATTAATTTTATTATTTTTTTTTTTATTAATTTTACCCCTTCAAATTAATTAATATTATTAATATCTTTTCAATGTAAATGAAAAACTTATTCAAGCTCTAATTTGATCTTTCTAGAAACACTTTCCAGTACCTCTACTTTGTTACGACTTATTTCAATTTATATATGAAAGCGACGGGCAATATGTACATATTTTAATTTTTAATCAATTTATTAAAATAAATAAATTTACATTTAAATCCACTTTCATTTAATTTTTACAAATTAAAATTCATTTAAATAAATTTATTGTAATCCATTATATTCTTAATTATAATCTGCATCTTGATTTGATTTAATTTTAATTAATAATTTTAAAATATTATAATTATTAAAAAATATTTTTTTAACAACGATATACAAAATTTTAAATTAAGTAAATTTATTCGTGGATTATCAATTAATAAACAGATTCCTCTAAATAAACTAAAATACCGCCAACATATTTAAGTTTCAATAAATAATTATATACTATTTTAGTATTTTTAATTTAAATTTTTAATAATAGGGTATCTAATCCTAGTTTAATATAAAATTTATTAATTCATATATTATAACAAATAAAATAAATTAAAATTAAAATTTCACTTAATAATTTTAATTGTAATTTAATTAATTTATATAATTATTAAATAACTAATAAAATTTAATTTAATTTTTGTATAACCGCAACTGCTGGCACAAAATTTGTTAATAATTTTTATATTGCTAAATCTTAATTTCTTAAATTTTTAATAATAATTACTACAAATAAATATATTTTTTAAATATAGTATTATTCACACTAAAATTTATATGTAAAACAAATTTAAAATAAATTTTTCAAATCATATAATTTTTATCTATATATAAATTATTTTCTATAGATTTTTTTTTTTTTTTTTTTATATTAATATTTTAAATTAATATTATTAAAAATTTAAATGTTTAATATTATTTATTAATATTTAATTTAAATATTTAATATATAAATATTTAATATTATTTATTAATATTCAATATAAGTATTTAATATTTTTCTCTCTATTTATTTCATAATATTAAGTTTAAATAAAAAATAATTATTAAACAATTATTATTAATTTAAATAACAATAAATTAAAATAAATTAAAATAATATTAAAATTTATATATATATATATATACATAAATAAAGTAATTTATTAATTTAATTAATAAATTAACCATTGCTAATATTTTTTATATAAAAAAAAA